ACAATCCTAGAATTCCCTCTGTTTTCTGGGTTTGGAAAAGTGTGGATTTTCAAGAAAGAGAATCTTATGATATGTTGGGAATCCATTATGATAATCATCCACGCCCAAAACGTATCTTAATGCCCGAAAATTGGGTAGGATGGCCTTTACGTAAAGATTATATCACCCCCCATTTTTATGAAATACAGGATGCTCATTGAATAATAATAATCAAATTTCAACTTCTACAACTCTAGATATTTAAGGAATATTTGTGCGTTCTCTTATATATCATACAAGATAATTACAAAGTAATTGAAGTGAAATCATACAAATTAATCGAAATCTTTTTTCTATTATTATAGGACGAAAAGGATAAAACGATGAGCTAAATGGAAAAAAAAAATCAATAAAAAAAGATACGTATTAATAAATAAGAATTAGGATAAGGATGAATTGAGATTCTAAAAGAAAATAATTATTTCGGATGAGACGAGCCAATAGGATGAACTCAAAAATTTCTGCATCATGAACTTTGTTATGTACCGCGGATTTCACTCGGATGGCCCCGAAAAAGTAACATAAAAAAAAAGGAACCAAAATGGAATTTTTTTTTTATAGAATTTATATACATAAATTTTACATACCTTATATTACGTACCTTATATACATAAATATTCATAAGGGTATATACGGATTCTTCTCTTATCTATAAAGAGTATATCTAGATGGAATGGATAAGTATGGATGATGATCTATACTATTAATGAATAGATTTGTCGAACCCTAATTTAATTAAGAATAGCTGCTCATACAAATTATGTGCCGGGAACCAGATTTGAACTGGTGACACGAGGATTTTCAGTCCTCTGCTCTACCAGCTGAGCTATCCCGACCATTCCTGATGCATCATCCTCGTTTTTATTTTACGAGATTGCTTGAATATATGTCAACTAAAAAGACGAAAAAAAAAGGAGTATTCCATTAGAGTATTCCAAATACTCGTAATTTTTTTGATTAAAAAAAAAAAAATGAGTTTCAGTAGGGTAATAGTATGTATTGGTAATTATTCAAATTGAAATGGGATTCCTTTCTAAAAGATGTCCATTTGTCCATGTATTAGATATCTTTTATATATATATATTCACAAACATATTCGGGGTTTGTGAAAAGAAAAAGTCCACACGGATCCGTTTGTGAAGGAATAGAATGAATGAGAAACATAACGAATTTGGAACTCCTAATGAAAGGAGAATATAGGTTCAAAGATTAGGTAGTTAAACGAGCCTTTTGGGGATAGAGGGACTTGAACCCTCACGATTTATAAAGTCGACGGATTTTCCTCTTACTATAAATTTCATTGTTGTCGACATTGACATGTAGAATGGGACTCTATCTTTATTCTCGTTCGATTAATAAGTTCTTCAAAAGATTTATCGAACTATAGTGGAGTGAATGGTTTGATCAATGAATACTCGATTCTTCAACTTGGAATCGATTCACAAAGATTTATTTTATTTTTTTTTTTTTCTCATAGAAATAGAAAAAAAAAAAAATAGAAATAGGATTCGCGCCATCATTAATCATTTGAGAAAGTATTTCAGTACGAATACGTATGTATATACGTTTATCCTCGATCTTTTCGGGAGTTTCGATGGAACTTTTACTAATGCAATGCCATTCACTCCATTTGTTAGAACAGCTTCCATTGAGTCTCTGCACCTATCCTCCCTTTTTTTCTTGCCGAACCTGTCTTTGTTTTTTTGTTTTCGGAAAATGGGATTTGGCTCAGGATTGCCCATTGTTAATTCCAGGGTTTCTCTGAATTTGAAAATTATCACTTGGTAGGTTTCCATACCAAGGCTCAATCCAATTAAGTCCGTAGCGTCTACCAATTTCGCCATATCCCCTCCTTTTTTTTTTTTAATTAGGGTCTCATTACGATGCTCTTTTTCATTTCAATTATAGAAATTGAAATTCTATCGGAACTATTAAATTCATTAGATACTCAGTCCTATAATTGAAAGGTTTTTATTTTTTTTTATTTATTTTATTTCTTAGATATTTTCTTTCACTTCTATCGAATACTCATATTTGGGCCAATCAGAAATGATTCTATCATTTCTGTATCCACAATTCAATATAGAAAGTCTATATCATCTATATTTAATGTCCCCCTTTCTCTCATTTTTTTGTGCAATTTTGAATACTCGAACGGTCAATTCTATCTTATTTTTATTTTATTCAAAAAATCTATTTTGAATTAATATTAATAAAATAAAAAAATGGATTCTAATTTTTATTACATCTATTTATTAACATTTATAAATAAAAAAAAAAAAAGAGTATAATATTCTTTGTATAAATATAGACGAAGGGGGGCTCTCTATTTCCATATATGGAATAAGATATCCATATCCGTAATCGTAATAAAATAAGAGAGAAAGGGGATATGGAAATGTGTAAATTAAGAGATTTATGTAATAAAAGATTAATATATGATAAAATCAGTATTCAAAAAAAAAGAAAGACAATCCTCCTTCTCCGATATACAATCTTTATTTGGATACGATTTCTATCACACGTGAGTATGCTCTGGGACGGAAGGATTCGAACCCTCGAATAGCGGGACCAAAACCCGGCGCCTTACCACTCGGCCACGCCCCATTTAGACATTCTTATTCTAGACCTATAATAATATAGGTACTCATTATTGGTCAATTCCGATCTAAATATCTAACTATTTAGAGAAGATTGTTGTTAGAGAAGATTGTTGCTGTTATTTTGATATGGGTAGGTATAGAATCAAATTTAAATTCTTGATCATTACGTATAATTTAATTAAGATATTATATGAAAGCATGACTTTTTCTATTCTCTTTTTTATTTCATAACGCAAAGATTTTGAATTAGGAAAATTGTAATCTTTAAATCAAAGAAGATTTTTTTTTAGTCCACCTTGTTTTTTTATTTATTTATTTTTTAGTTATTATTTTTTTTTTTTTTCTTATATATTTATTAAACTCTATACAAAAAAATATGGGGATATTTTTATATATATTAAAAAAGAGTATATATATATACTATATAAAAAAATATTAATATTTTAAATAAGTTAAAATTAATTAACTTAACTCATAACTAATTCACAAAAGAGAAACTTAACCCCCAAAAATACAATTATATATCTTATATCTTAAAGAACAAAATTTTTGTTATGCTTAATATCTTTAGTTTGATCTGTATTGGTCTTAACTCTGCTTTTTATTCGAGTAGTTTTTTCTTCACTAAATTGCCAGAAGCCTACGCTTTTTTGAATCCAATTGTGGATGTTATGCCAGTAATACCTGTACTCTTTTTTCTCTTAGCTTTTGTTTGGCAAGCTGCAGTAAGTTTTCGATGATATAACACTGTCGTATAAAAATTATAAATTTAGAAAAAAAAAACATTCTAACAATTGATAAGATCAGATAAGTTTTACAGTAAGACTCTTCGATTCAAAAATTACCCTATAGCCACGAAAATCTGTACCATCTCAATGCCCTAGTACATTAGAGTCCCCACCAATATCGAATTTTGTGTATGAAAAATTTATTAGTAATATAATAAAGGACTCAAGTCTGTTTCTTGTTATAAAACAAATAGATTTCTGAGATCTGAGAATTCCTTTCTATTTCCCAAAATTACTTTTTTTCTTCGTGTGAAAAAAAAAACACAATAGTATAAGAAAATATATTCCCTTTCTATTTTGAAATCCTGGAGATTTTGAAATGCTTACTCTAAAACTTTTTGTTTACACGATAGTGATATTTTTTGTTTCTCTTTTTATCTTCGGATTCTTATCTAACGATCCAGGACGAAATCCGGGACGCGAAGAATAAAAAAAATAGCTTTCTTTGTTTTCGTTTTTTTTTTTTTCATTTTTATAAAGATAAAGATGTGAAATAGAAAAAATACTAAGACGTTTTGAAAAGCAAGTAAAACAACGAAAAAAAAAAGGGTTTGATATGAAAGAAAAAAAAAATAGAAAGTCATCGACGGAAACGGAAAGAGAGGGATTCGAACCCTCGGTACGAAAAATTCGTACAACGGATTAGCAATCCGGTGCTTTAGTCCACTCAGCCATCTCTCCATAATGAAATAATAAATATGTTTCATTACAAAAAACAAAAAAAAAATAGTAATCGAAAAAAGTACTTCGTTTTTTTTTTCATTTTTTTTTTGACACTCCCTTTACTATTTAATTAATTATATATATTATAATTATATTATAATTATATATATATTACTTAATTATTATAAAATGAATTATTAGAAAGGAATTAGTTTATAAATTTCGATTAGAGAATTTGAAATCATTTTTTTTTTTTCTTTTTAATTCAAACTGAATTACAAAAAATTCTATATTTTTGTTTATTTGAAGATTTTAGTATTTAATACTAATTTCTTTCTTAACCTTAACCAATTCTTTCTTATAAATATATAACTTTTTTGAGTCTATTAAAAAATAGAATACTAATAATTCAAAATTTAATAATATAGAATATAGACAATATATAAATAAAATAATAGATAAAAAAAAAGGATTACCCCCTTTTTTTTTGGACAGCCCGGCCTGGTCAGTACCTAGCTGGGCCTTTTATGTTCCCTCGAAGCGTAAAAAAAAAAAATACTTGTTATTGAAACAACAAAAAAAAACCAATCTTATCATAAGAACAAATGGAACTATCCATTTTTTTTTTATTTTTTTTTTTTATGTCTTAAGTAGTTTTGGAAAAATAGATCTGTCAAAAAACTGACCCTCAAAAACCTTGTTTAGTTATTTAAGCAAGTCCTCCTTTCCTAATTTATCCTATCCCGTACGAAACACGTCAACACGATAATCTTCATGATTCCTTTATGATTCTATTTAGTGATTACGACCCATTTTTTTGTTCGACAAAAAGTCTATTTATATGCTATAATTGCATTGTAGCGGGTATAGTTTAGTGGTAAAAGTGTGATTCGTTCTATGGACCCCT